GATTGGATTAGATGCTTATTCGATATATATGCTTATTCTGAGAGGAAATGAAATATTCAAATGATTTTTCATCGAATGACTATACATCTATTTATTTTGATGTAAATAGCGGCAAGAAAGCTCTATGAAAAAATGTTGGTTCCATTCGATGTTATCCAATGTCGAGTTAGAATACAGGTGTAGGCTAAGTAAATCAATGGATAATCTTGGTCCTCTTGAAAATACCAGTGTAAGTGAAGACCCGATTCTAAATGATACAGAAAAAAACACCTATAATTGGAGTCATAGTGACAGTAGTAATGTTGATCATTTAGTCGGCGTTAGGGACATTCGGAATTTAAACGTGGATGACACTTTTTTAGTTTTAGGTAGGGATAATAAAAAAGACGGTTATTCCATATATTTTGATATTGAAAATCAAGTTTTTGGGATTGACAATAATCATTCTTTTTTGAGTGAATTAGAAAAAGAATTTTCTAGTTATTGGAATTCTAGTTATTTAAATAAGGGGTCTAGGAGTGACGATTCCCACTATGATTATTCTATGTATGATAATAAATATAGTTGGAATAATTACATCAATAGTTGCATTGACAGTTATCTTCGTTCTCAAATGGGGATTGCTAGTTCTATTTTAAGTGGTAGTGAAAGTTACAGCGAAAGTTACATTTCTACTTACATTTTGGGTGAAAGTAGAAATAGTAGTGAAACCGGGAATTCCAGGCTAAGAACTAGCACGAACGGCAGCGATTTCGCTCTAAGAGAAAATTCTAATGATCTCGGCGTAACTCAAAAATACAAGCATTTGTGGGTTCAATGTGAAATTTGTTATGGATTAAATTATAAGAAATTTTTTAAATCAAAAATGAATATTTGTGAACAATGTGGATATCATTTGAAAATGAGTAGTTCAGATAGAATTGAACTTTCGATTGATCCAGGCACTTGGGATCCTATGGATGAGGAGATGTTCTCTCTGGATCCCATTGACTTTCATTCAGAGGAGGAACCTTATAAAGATCGTATTGATTCTTATCAAAAAAAGACAGGATTAACCGAGGCCATTCAAACCGGCATAGGTCAACTAAACGGCATTCCCGTAGCAATTGGGGTTATGGATTTTCAGTTTATGGGGGGTAGTATGGGATCGGTAGTAGGCGAGAAAATTACTCGTTTAATCGAGTATGCTACCAATCAATTTTTACCTCTTATTCTAGTGTGTGCTTCCGGAGGAGCACGCATGCAAGAAGGAAGTTTGAGCTTGATGCAAATGGCTAAAATTTCTTCCGCTTTATATGATTATCAATCGAATAAAAAGTTAGTTTATGTATCAATCCTTACATCTCCTACGACTGGTGGGGTGACAGCTAGTTTTGGTATGTTGGGGGATATCATTATTGCTGAACCCAACGCCTACATTGCATTTGCAGGTAAAAGAGTAATTGAACAAACATTGAATAAGACAGTACCTGAGGGTTCACAAGCGGCTGAATTTTTATTCCATAAGGGCTTATTCGATCCAATCGTACCACGTAATCTGTTAAAGGGCGTTCTGAGTGAGTTATTTCAGCTCCACGCTTTCTTTCCTTTGAATCATAACTTAAGTAGAACCTTAACTTAAGTTAATAGTTAATTAAATTGAATTCCTTAAATTATTTTCTTTCTGGCGAATAACTATTTAGAATAAGTATTTATTTATCGGAATCAAAGGAAAAATCCGAAGAATGGATTTTTTTTGGTGACATAAGAGGAAATTATGGAAAGAATCATACAGATAATTTTTTTTTTTACGGATATCCCTGATATCCCTGATTCCTAATTAGGAAACCTCTATGAACAAGATAAAAGAGCGAATTCTTTTTCCGCGAAATTCAATTGGGCAGGGTAGTAAATTAAATTTAAATTTAAATAATAAATAAAACGAATTTCATGTTCTTTTCTTCCTATGTTCTTTTTATAAGACAAGAAAAAGATAATAGAAGAATAACAAACAAGTGGATTATCATACATGTATTTCATGTAGAAAAATGAATAAGTCCATTTAGTTAGTTCTATATTCCTTGCACTTTCTTATATATACTCACTTAGATATACTTAGTATAATTATATAGGAATTCTAATAATTTTAAGAGATCCTTCTATTTAAGATATCTTTCTAACAATATAATATAGCGATAATAGGTAAAAAGATTAATATAACAATAAATAAATAACAGGTACAAATATTAAATCGAGGTGCCCATTCTATGACAATTCTCAACAACTTACCCTCTATTTTTGTGCCTTTAGTGGGCTTAGTATTTCCGGCAATTGCAATGGCTTCTTTATCTCTTCATGTTCAAAAAAACAAGATTTTTTAGATCTGATGGGGACAAATTTCATCTATTTTTTTTTTCAAGACTTAGACTTGGATCATAACACAGATATCTATTCAGTATAATATGGTATAACTTGTGGCTTCTTTCAAACAGAAAAGAAAGGGCAGGCGTAAACGTAAATATGATATATGAGTAAACGAGCTATTTGTTGAAAATAAGTCGCGATTGGGGCGGATGCCTGAAATAAATGCAAAGCCCATGTAGCTATATATGTGTAGTATGTGTAGATAGGGGATCATATGAGGGGGCTCCTATTATTTTACTTTTAGATCTAACGAATTGCTTCGAAAGATTCACATCAGAATAGTGCAAGTTGATGAAAGTTCCTTCGGAAACAAAAAAACGTAAAGTAAAATTCATTTTGGCCGGTCTCCCACTTCCAATAAAATGCAACTAGATCTAGTATGAGTTGGCGATCAGAACATATATGGATAGAACTTATAGCGGGGTCTCGAAAAATAAGTAATTTCTGCTGGGCCATTATACTTTTTTTAGGTTCATTGGGGTTTTTATTGATTGGAATTTCCAGTTATCTTGACAGAAATTTGATATCTTTATTCCCGTCTCAGCAAATCCTTTTTTTTCCACAAGGGATCGTGATGTCTTTCTATGGGCTCGCCGGTCTGTTTATTAGCTCTTATTTGTGGTGCACAATTTCGTGGAATGTAGGTAGTGGTTATGATCGATTCGATAGAAAAGAAGGAATAGTGTGTATTTTTCGTTGGGGATTTCCAGGAAAAAATCGTCGCATCTTACTACGACTCTTTATGAAAGATATTCAGTCTATCAGAATAGAAGTTAAAGAGGGTTTTTATGCTCGGCGTGTCCTTTATATGGAAATCAGAGGCCAGGGGGCCATTCCTTTGACTCGTACTGATGAGAATTTGACTCCACGAGAAATTGAGCAAAAAGCAGCGGAATTGGCCTATTTTTTGCGTGTACCAATTGAAGTATTTTGAAATAAACCGAAGCACTTTTCTTAGCAGGAGGTAAAAAACCAAAAAATCCTCTTTTTTTTTTCTATAACTTAACTTAAATTTATTCAGAATACTGATGAACCAAAGAAGACGTATATTATATATATTATATATACGGAATATATACGGAAAACGGAAAAATTCGAAAACGGAACTTTTTTTTATGCGTATGTAAATTCACAAAATTCAAGGACTAACCACTGACTCACAAATAAAAAAGAGGGAATAGATTCGCGGGTTCGAAGCTTTCTATTCTAAATTCTAATATCTAATATTAGAATAGAACTTATGCTTGATAGAAATATTAGATCGTATAGAGTTGACGAATGAAGCGGATTCATTAAAAATTCACAGACGAAAAAATGGAAAAAAAAGCATTCATTCCCCTTCTATATCTTACGTCTATAGTATTTTTGCCCTGGTGGGTCTCTTTTTCATTTAATAAAAGTCTGGGATCTTGGATTATTAATTGGTGGAATACTAGTAAATCCGAAACTTTTTTAAATGATATTCAAGAAAAGAGTATTCTAGAAAAATTAATAGAATTTGAGGAACTCTTCCTGTTGGACGAAATGATAAAGGAATACCCCGAAACACATCTACAAAAGTTTCGTATCGGAATCCACAAAGAAACGATCCAATTGATCAAGATGCACAACGCAGATCGTATAGATACGATTTTGCACTTCTCGACAAATATAATCTGTTTCGTTATTCTAAGTGGTTATTCTTTTTTAGTTAATGAAGAACTTTTTATTCTTAATTCTTGGGTTCAAGAATTCATATATAACTTAAGCGACACGATAAAAGCCCTTTCTATTCTTTTATTAACCGACTTATGTATAGGATTCCATTCACCCCACGGTTGGGAACTAATGATTAGCTCTTTCTACAAGGATTTTGGATTTGCTCATAATGATCAAATTATATCTGGACTTGTTTCCACCTTTCCAGTAATTTTCGATACAATTTTTAAATATTGGATCTTCCGTTATTTAAATCGTGTATCTCCGTCACTTGTAGTGATTTATCATTCAATGAATGACTGAAAAATGATCCACCGATCCAATTAGAATTTTGTTATTTTGTCCATAAGTAAAATAAAATATTCAAAATCTTATTTTTTTTTTATACACTTATTTTTTCTATACATCCAAGAGATTCGGATTCCTCCTATATTTTAGTATTTTAGTAAAAATTTTTCAGTAACTAGCAGCATCGTGGATAGGGAACTATCCTAGCGACCTACCTAATTTTATTGTAGAAATTTTCTGGATCAACGACTGGACCATGCAAACTAGAAAGACCCTCTCTTGGATAAAGGAAGAGATTACTCGCTCCATTTCCGTATCGCTCATGATATATATAATAACTGGGGCATACATTTCAAATGCATATCCCATTTTTGCACAGCAGGGTTATGAAAATCCGCGCGAAGCAACTGGTCGTATTGTATGCGCGAATTGTCATTTAGCTAATAAGCCCGTGGGTATTGAGGTTCCACAAGCGGTACTTCCTGATACTGTATTTGAAGCAGTTGTTCGAATTCCTTATGATATGCAACTAAAACAAGTTCTTGCTAATGGTAAAAAGGGAGCTTTGAATGTGGGGGCTGTTCTTATTTTACCTGAGGGGTTTGAATTAG